ATCGTGTTACAAGTCTTTTTTTTTTTTGAAAAAAAAAAAAAGACTTGTAATTTAAACAAATCATTGTTATTCAATATTCATGGGAATAAAAAGAGCCCAACTAGGTACTGGCCGGGCTCTTTAGTTGTAGAAAAAGAAAAAAAGGAAACTAAAAAAAATATAGAATATTAGATATTTAATTTATAATAAGATAATTTATAATAATGAATAGAAATCAAATAGAAAAAAAAGAGACTTCTTTTTATATTATCTCTTTTTAGCTCTTTTTTTTGTTCTTTTTGTTTATGTGATATAACATAAACAAAGTCATTCTATTTTTTTTTTCAATTGGGGAGAGATGGCTGAGTGGACTAAAGCGTCGGATTGCTAATCCGTTGTACAAATTTTTGTACCGAGGGTTCGAATCCCTCTCTTTCCGGTTCCGTTGATAATTTGGTATTTTTTTGAACTTCCTTGTTTGTTTGATTTTTTTTATTACTAGTTAAAGATGTAAAATAGATCAAATCCTAAAAATATTTCAAAATCCCGCAAATAAAAAACCATAATCCTTTTTTTTCTTGCTTATTCTTCACGTCCTGGATTACGCCCTGGATCGTTAGATAGGAATCCGAAGATGAAAAGAGAAACGAAGAATATCACTACCGTGTAAACAAATAGTTTTAGGGTAAGCATTATAAAATCTCCAAAATAATTAAAAAACGACAAAGAAAGAGAATCGATTCTCTTATATTGCAACACATTTTATTTCTTTGAATACTAAGTTTCTAAAAAATGAAGTGATTTTGAGTTTGAATATATATATGAATATGAGTTTCAGAAATGGATTTGTAGTAAAAGTGGAGTCTTTTACTACAAATTCTCAAAAATGACTATTATCCAAAATCCTCTTTGATATCTGCAATCTAGGTTTTATATTGGTGGTGGGCTCAAATCGAATAAATAATAGGATTAGGATTTCTCAATTGAAAAAACGTAGATAATGAGATGGTCCGTATTTTTGTCGTATATACAAAAAAATTCAATATTAGAATTGAGAATTCACACTGTAAAACTTATCTGATCTTATAAATTGTTAAAATGTTCGAATTTCAGTTTTATAACAAATTCGTAATTTTTTTTAAACATTACTCAAATTAAAGATCTCATCGAAAACTTACAGCAGCTTGCCAAACAAAAGCTAAGAGAAAAAAGAGTACAGGTATTACTGGCATAATATCCACAATTGGATTCAAGAAAGCATAGGCTTCGGGCAATTTCGCTGAGAAAAAACTACTTGAATCAAGGACGGAGTGAATACAAATACAGACCAAACTAAAGATATTAAGCATAACAAGCATTTTTTTTCTTTAAGGAAATAAAAATTATTTTTGTTTTTTTTTATAATTTTCATTTTAATTTTCGTTTTTTTATTTATATATATAAATATATCAAAAAAATACAATAACGAAATTAATTAATATTCATTTATGAATCAAACTAAAAAAATGAATCAAATACGATAAAACCCTCCAAAATCCTTCTTTGATTTGAACTTATCCAGTTCAAAATCTTTTTATTCTGAAATCCAAAATCGAAGAAATCATACTTCTATACAATATCTTAATTGAATTGTACATAATGATCAATAAATTTCGTTTTATACTTCTATATATATGCATATCAAAATACTAGCAACAAATTTTTCTATAGAAATTTTGGAACTGGAATTGACGAACAACCAATATCAATAATAGTGTTTAGTAGTGTAAAATTGAAAATGGGGCGTGGCCAAGTGGTAAGGCAACGGGTTTTGGTCCCGCTATTCGGAGGTTCGAATCCTTCCGTCCCAGAGTATATCCATTCATGATGTATATCATATTTGAATACCTATTTTATATCAGAATAAAGCTGATCCTCCCTTTTTTTAATAATTCGTCTCTAATCTAAATCGACTTGCTTTCAAAGATAAAGATATAGATTTAAAAACAAGTCGAGTTTTTTTTTTCTTTCTTTTTAATGTAATCATTCTATTTTTAATGTAATCATTCTATATAATATATCTAGTTTTCATTTTTCATATTTCTTTTTCTTTACTTTTAAAAATGGGTTTCATTATTTTCATTATATAGAGGGAAAAACCAACACGTAAAAAGGATAGATTATTTTGTATCGACTGAATCAATGACTATTCACGATTCCATAATGGAATCAATTACATACTGGATCCAAGCTAAAGGAATGTTATGGTAAAACTTCATTTGAAACGATGTGGGAAAAAGCAACGTGCGACTTGAAAGACATGATTCTATTAGCTGTGGATTCTTACATCCGCCATTTTTCTAGTATATAGAAATCAACATGCTCTTGGCTCGACATCATTTGTTCTGTTCCACGAGAACTTATTGTGTTTTGGGGACGGGAAAGGGATTGATAATGTAAATAGTACATGATGTAGCTCGAGTTTATTCATTATATCATGAGCAAGTATCTAAGGTTAGTGAAAATGAATAAGTCAGAACAACTTCGTAAGTATATTTTTGATAGAAAAATCGAAAGTATCAAATTTGAGCAAGGTTCAAAAAAACTTGTTGGAATTAGTAAAACATTTTGGATCAAAAATGTATTCGCAGGAATTAACCCTCTATTTGTATGAGTCTTTCAGAGAAAGAAAAAAATGGTATGTTGCTGTCATTTTTGAAAAGATTTAAGATTCCCGAAGTAATGTCTAAACCCAATGATTCAAAGAAAAGCTAAAAGATCATGGAATAAGTAAATACCATTTTCAAATTGTCTCAAGAAACGAAACACGGGCAAGAAAGGGGAATAGAAACCACTCAATAAATGAAATAGCTAAAGGCTTTGTTTTTATTTTTAGTTTTTTGAGAATTATCAAATTTGAGTTATAGAGTTATAAATATGAGGAATTCTTTTGTTTTTCTTTTCAGAAAGAAAATACGAAAGAAAAAAACTTAAGCCATATTTGAATTGATTGGATGATTTTTTGAATTGATTTGAGAATTTTATTGATATATTTGACATCATCATTTTATATAAACACATAATTTTTAATTTTCTCGAGCCGTACGAGAATAAAACTTCTTATACGTTTCTTGGGGGGGTGCATTATTCATCTATATCTATCCCAATGAGCCGTTTATCGAATCGTTGCAATCGATGTTCAATCCCGAAGAGAGGGAAGAGATCTTCGGAAAGTGGGTTTTTATGATCCAATAAAGAATCAAACCTATTTAAATATTCCTGTTATTCTATATTTCCTTGAGCAAGGCACTCAACCTACAGGAACTGTTCAGGATATTTTAAAAAAGGCAGGTGTTTTTATGGAATTTAGTTCGAATCAACAAATGAAATTCAATAAAATAAATGAAATAAAAAAAGGGGGGGGGTATGGATGACTTGTATATAGATTTATAAAACTCTTTTCTCTTTTATCCCTCCCCCTCTTTTGTTCTATTCATACCTAATTTTTTATTTCTTGTTGTTTATATAGAATGATAGAATGTAGTTTTCTATAGTCAGAAAAATAAAAAAAATTTTCATCGATCTTCCAAACAAAATGAAAAAAAGTATAGAGATAAAAGAGAAAATATAGGAAAAAACGAAAAAAAAAAGTAACTAAATGAAGTAATTGGACTTATAAATAGATTATTTCCAATGAGGGGGTTTTTTTTTTATCATTTTTTTTTAATACCTACTCGCTCTTTATTATTATAATATAAGTTACTAATCCTAGTTTTATTTTTATACTACTTTTTTGATAGTAAATACATTAGATAGAATATGCAAAATGGAATATTTATATTTTTTTTTCATCCAATGACTATACATCTATTATATTTTTTTGTAATGTAAATAGAGGAAAAAATTCTATGGAAAAATGTTGGTTCAATTCTATGTTGTTTAATAGGAAGTTAGAATACAGGTGTGAATTAAGTAAATCAATGGATAGTCTCGGTCCTATTGAAAATACCAATGTAAGCGAAGATCCAAAAATTTTAATTGATATGGATAAAAAAATTCATAGTTGGAATGATAGTAAAAATTCTAGTTACAGTTTTTTTTATTCTTTTGGAGGTGACAGTAACATCCAGAATTTACTATCTGATAAAACTTTTTTAGTTAGAGATAATAAGAGGAACAGTTATTCCATATATTTAGATATTGAAAATCAAACTTTGGAGATTGACAAGGATTATTCTTTTCTAAGTGAACATGAAAGTTTTTTTTCTAGCTATCTGAATACTCTTTCTAAGAGTGATGACGATCATTACATGTATGATACTAAATGGAATTGGAAAAATAACATTCAAAATTACATTGATAGTTATCTTCATTCTCAAATCAGTATTGATAGTTTCATTTTAGGTGGTATTGACAAATACAATGAAAATTCTTTTTATAGTTACATTTTTGGTAAGGACAGAAATTGTCGTGAAAAGGATAATTCTAGTTCTAGTATAATAACTAGTACAAATGATAGTGATTCCACTATAGCAGAAAGTTCTAACACTCTCGATGAAAGTCAAAAATATAAGCATTTGTGGATTGAATGTGAAAATTGTTATGGATTAAATTATAAAAAATTATTGAAATCAAAAATGAATATTTGTGAACACTGTAGATATCATTTGAAAATGAGCAGTTCAGATAGAATCGAACTTTCGATTGATACGGGTACTTGGAATCCTATGGATGAAGACATGATTTCTCTGGATCCCATTGAATTTCATTCAGAAGAGGAACCTTATAAAGATCGTATTGATTATTATCAAAGAAAAACAGGATTAACCGAGGCTGTTCAAACAGGTACAGGTCAACTAAATGGTATTCCCGTAGCAATTGGAATTATGGATTTTCAGTTTATGGGGGGTAGTATGGGATCCGCAGTAGGTGAGAAAATAACCCGTTTAGTAGAATATGCTAACAATAAACTTTTACCTCTTATTTTAGTATGTGCATCCGGGGGGGCGCGTATGCAAGAAGGAAGTTTGAGCTTGATGCAAATGGCTAAAATCTCTTCTGTTTTATATGATTACCAAAGAAATAAAAAGTTATTCTATGTATCGATACTTACATCTCCTACGACTGGTGGGGTGACAGCTAGTTTTGGCATGTTAGGGGATATCATTATTGCCGAACCAAATGCTTATATTGCATTTGCGGGTAAAAGAGTAATAGAACAAACATTGAATAAGGCAGTACCCGAAGGTTCGCAAGCAGCTGAATACTTATTTCATAAGGGCTTATTTGATTCAATCGTACCGCGTAATCTTTTAAAAGGAGTTCTGGGTGAGTTATTTCAATTACATAATTTCTTTTCTTTGACTAAAAATGAAAAGTAAGGCATAGAGGATCAAAGTAATAAAAGAATAATAGAAAAATACTAAAATAATAAAAAAAGGGTGTATTATTATAAAAATAGATAGGGTTAGCGATAATCACTCGACTTGCTATATACTTATACTAAATATATAGGAATTCAAGTGATTATAGACTTACAACAATAGAAAAAGAATAAAAATAGAAAAAAACAATAATATAGATAAAGTATAAATAGCAAATAGAGGTAACCTTTTTATGATAAACTTTCCTTCCATTTTTGTTCCTTTAGTGGGCCTTGTATTTCCGGCAATTGCCATGACCTCGTTATTTTTGCATGTTGAAAAAAATAAAATTTCTTAGATATGGGATACAGGATTGATCGATACGAAGATAAGCTAGTGTATCATATAACGGGATCTCGAAAAGCAAGCAATTTATTTTGGGCCATTATCCTTTTTTTAGGTTCATTGGGGTTGTTCTTGGTTGGAATTTCCAGTTATCTTGGTATGGATGTATTCTTTTTATCTGAGGAAATTAGTGATGATTTTCCTTTTATTCCGGACTGTATTTATCTTCCATTTATTCCACAAGGGGTCACGATGGCCTTCTATGGAAGTGGGGGTCTCGGTATTAGTTTTTATTTTTGGGGGATTCTTTTCTGGAATGTAGGTGGTGGTTATGATATCTTCGATAAAACAACGAAAAAAGTCTCTTTTTGGCGTTGGGGATTTCCTGGAAAAAATCGTAAGAGTGTGTTTGAAATACCTATGGACGAGATTCAATCCATCAGAATAATAACAACAGTTAAAGAAGAAGGTATTTTTACGCGTATCCTTACTTATGATAGTATCGTTTATATGGAAACCATAGAACAGGGGTTTATTCCCTTGACTCGTAGTGAAGATGATTTGCTTCCACCAATAATTGCACAGAAAGCTGGCGAATTATCTTCATTTTTGGGTGTACCGCTTTTGTACTGACGAGAATTGGACTTAACTATAAATTCAAAAATTAAATTGTACGAAAAGGGAAATATTTTGAAAAAAAAAAAGAAACTTTTTTTTTCATTTTAATTGACAGTGAATTCTTTCGATTTCTTATTCGATTTATGTATTCTCTCTAAATTAAACAAGGCAAGGACTAACTCCCGAACTGCAAGTTAAAAAATAAGAGAATCGAATATAGATTTAGCTATAAGCTCTATGACTTGTAATAGAACTTATACTTGATAGAAAGATTATTTTACTATAGAGTTAACGAATGAGATGAATTTGAGTTCATTAAAGACGAAAAATGACAAAAAAGAAAACATTCATTTCCCTTCTATATCTTACATCTATAGTCTTTTTGCCCTGGTGTATCTCTTTCACATTTAAGAACAATCTGCACTCTTGGTTTATTAATTGGTGGAATACTACTCAATCCGAAATTTTCGTGAATGATATTCAAGAAAAGAGTATTCTAAAAAAATTCATCGAATTTGAGGAATTGTTTTTCTTAGATGAAATGTTAAAGGAAAGTCCTGAAACACATTTACAAAACCTTCGTACTAGAATCTATAAAGAAACAATTCAATTAATCAAATTGCACAACGAAGATCGTATGAATACGATTTCGCATTTCTCGACAAATATAATTTCTTTCTTTATTCTAAGCGGTTATTCTATTCTTGGTAATCAAGAACTTGTTCTTATTAACTCTTTGGTTCGAGAATTTATATATAATTTAAGTGACACAATAAAAGCTTTTTCTATTCTTCTATTAACTGATTTGTGTATAGGATTTCATTCAACCCATGGTTGGGAACTAATGATTGGTTTCGTCTATAAAGATTTTGGATTTGCTCAAAATGATCAAATTATATCTGGTCTTGTTTCCACTTTTCCAGTCATTTTAGATACAATTTTAAAATATTGGATTTTCCGTTATTTAAATCGTGTATCTCCATCACTTGTAGTGATTTATCATTCAATGAATGATTGACTGAAAAAATGATCCACTTATCCAACTTTAATTTAAAGTTTTATATATCTAAAAATAAGATAATTTCTCTTCTAACCTCCTTAAATTAAAAAATGGAGGTTTTCCTCATCTTGGATAGGTAACTATGCGAGTGACCTACCTAATCTTATTGTAGAAATTTTCAGGATCAATGATTAGACCATGCAAACTAGAAATGCT